AGTTCCTAGAGCCCCCTGTAAGGCTTGCTGAAAAACCCGTTGTCGAACTTGATTAATTGCTCTTTGTTGTTCAAAATGAATGGTTTCATTTTTGTAATTTTCTAATTGTTCCAAAGTCTTAGAAGTTGCATTAATCAAATTCAATTTTTCGCGTTCTATTTCAGAGTATCCAGTCATTCGAAACTGATCCGCTTCCATTTCTACTTTCCGTAAGCGGTCCCGGGCTTTTTCCAACTGGTCTAGGGCCCCCTCGCGCAGTTCTTCTGAATTTCTAATAGTTTTCAAGATCCTCTGTTTTCGATTATCTAATAAATCACTTAACACTCTCTTTCCAAAAAAAATCAACACACCGAGTACTACGCTTAGATTTATTAGATTTGTTGCAAAAATATCGGTATTAAACCCGAAACTCCCGGCGGATGGCCAATAACCCAAGGAAAGGAAAGAATCGGTTACATTTTTCATATGATCTCCTCTTTCTTATAGTTATAGCTTTCTTATAGATAGACTACTTTAATTTTCTATTCTTTTTGTATTATTTTATTATGAATTTTCCTATTTCTAAATAGAAAATACTAAGTAGAGTCAAAAAAAATATTTATTTAGAAATGGGTTTTAATGGATTTTTTTCAATTGGAAATTTCCAATAAGCCTGATACTTATTCGATTCGAATTAGGTACCAGGTCTTATACAGGTAAGTTGCGAAATACCACGTTTGTTACAACTGCAATACTTCCTAAAAAAAAGTTCTTACATTGGACTAAGAAGGTAAAGGAAAAAATGAGTTGGAGTTTGAATTCCTCATCCTCAAACCAGTGATTTACGTGGGTTGTTGTTCCTAAATAATTAAATTGTAAATAATTAAATTGTAGGAGTTAAATATTAATCTTAATAGAATTCGAAAAAACAAGAGCAGCAAATCCACGGAAATAAACAAAAATGTGTGTTTTTAGGATTAAACAAAGGGATTCGCAAATAAAAGAGCTAATGCTACAACCAGCCCATAAATTGTTAAAGCTTCCATGAAAGCCAGACTAAGCAATAAAGTACCTCGTATTTTTCCTTCCGCCTCTGGTTGTCTCGCGATCCCTTCTACAGCCTGTCCCGCAGCAGTACCTTGACCAACCCCAGGTCCAATAGAAGCAAGCCCGACGGCCAATCCAGCAGCAATAACGGAAGCGGCAGAAATCAGTGGATTCATGATAAGTTCCTCGCACCAAAACAAAAATAAAGAAATAGTTAATGATACAATCAACCAATATTCAATTCATAATTACAGACGAAATGGAAAGGCTTCTATTGAAATCCCTATCTAAATTCACAATAGTAAGACAAATTAAATATATCTTTCGTTCATATATACCTAGTTAATGTCTAATATCACATATACATGTCTTTCCCCCATACCGTAAACCAAATATTGTATCTTAAAGTCATCGGTATTCTCGAATCATTCTTCGAAAGATTGACAAGAGTTGTCTTATAGCGATTAGATTATATACACCTAGTTCGACCCCCTCTTCCAGAGAATATTCATTGGGGGGTATAATATAGTTAAACAAGAATTTTAGGAAAAATATCTTTTAGATCTCCCCCCCCCCTTTTTTTTTTACAATTACTCTAGATCTTTTATACCGTTATTTATACCTTATTTGTATATTTATCTTCCCTAAGTGGATTACCTTGAACGGCGCTTGCGTCAGGCTAAGCTAAAAAAAGACTGTGTCGAAAACTAGTCAATGATGACCTTCCATGGATTCACCTATATAAGCCGCAGCTAGGGTTGCAAAAATAAGAGCTTGAATACCGCTTGTAAATAATCCAAGGAACATGACTGGTATAGGAACTACTAAGGGTACTAAAGAAACAAGAACAACAACTACTAATTCATCAGCTAAAATATTTCCGAAAAGTCGAAAACTAAGCGATAACGGTTTTGTAAAATCTTCTAAGATGTTAATAGGTAAAAGGATTGGGGTTGGTTGAATGTATTTACCGAAATAACCCAATCCCTTTTTTGTAAGGCCCGCATAGAAATATGCTACTGACGTGAGTAAAGCTAAAGCAACGGTAGTGTTTATATCATTTGTGGGTGCGGCTAACTCTCCATGAGGTAACTGTATGATTTTCCAGGGTAAAAGAGCCCCTGACCAATTCGAAACAAAAATAAATAGAAACATAGTTCCAATAAAGGGAACCCATGGACCATATTCTTCTCCAATTTGCGTTTTGCTCACGTCTCGAATGAATTCAAGGACATATTCAAAGAAATTCTGACCGTCAGTAGGAATGGTTTGCGGATTACGAACAGCTATAATGGCTGAACCTAATAAAATCGCAATTACGACCCAAGAAGTAATAAGTACTTGGGCATGGACTTGGAAACTTCCTATTTGCCAATAGAAATGTTGGCCTACTTCCACACCGGATATGTCGTATAAACCTTTTAGTGTTTTGATAGAACATAATAGAACATTCATATTACCCTCTGAAATAAAT